TCTTGTCCTTTAATAATATAATTTCAATTTTTCTTTGTTGAGTAATAACCTAATGCTTCAATAAAATACTCCTTGTAGAAATATCAATAGATATTTCAACCCAGCCCTTTCAATTACGAAAAAAATTATACATTCCATTAGTTCATGAATCATGACATGCTATATCTATGAATATATGAAAGAATAAAAAGATCTGTTTTTTTTCGTTCCTATTCTTCTTTCTGAAAATGGGGATTTCAAAAAAAGGATTATTTCGTTCCTGATAGTCATTTTTGAATCTGTGGATAGGAGCATACTCTGGATCGGAATCACGAGGAGTACTGCTTGATCATTTCTACCAACTTCAAGTCCCAATTAGTATTCTTTTTATGTTACGAAAAAATATCCTTTTGGATAATTTACATAATATATCTCCATTACAAATCCTTTATGTATTTTTGTGTTCCTAACCATCCACTTATTTTTGCTCAATCATCCGTGTGGTACTACATAGAAACAAAGGATAATGAAAACTCTATACGGTTGATCTTTTGAGCCCGCTTCAAGCTAGGATGACTAATCAACCAATCTTGGGGTAAAAGTCTTGCTTCTATTTACTTTCTTTTAATTCTTGTACCTAGGAAATGAGACTCAATCCTTTTACTGCTAATTTAGAAGCTGTTTTCTTTCACTCATATAACTATCTGATTTGGTTCATCAACCTGAATAGTGAATAAAATAATGAAGATATCTATTCAATTTCTTTACTAAAAAGAAAGAAATTAAGAAAGGTTTATGTTTAACCGAACCGCACGTAGAGATATTGATAACACACAAAGAGTTAATGGTATTTCATAACTAATTGATTGAGCAGCGGCTCGTAGACCACCTAAAAAGGAATATTTATTATTTGATCCATATCCTGACATAAGAAGTCCGATGGGAGCAATACTGGAAAAGGCAATCCATAAAAAAACACCGATATTGAGATCAGATAATACAAGGCGATAGCTAAAAGGAATTACTGAATAACTTAGTAAAATTGATATAACTGCTATGGATGGTCCTATACTGAATAAACGAGTATCCCCTCGAGACGGGAAAAGATTCTCTTTGAAAAGCAGTTTTGTCCCATCAGCTAGAGCTTGAAGAATTCCCAAAGGCCCGGCGTATTCAGGCCCAATACGTTGTTGTATTCCTGCGGATATTTCTCTTTCTAACCATACAATTACGAGTACCCCTATTGTAATTCCCAATACAAGACTCAAAATAAGTACAATCATCCATATGATTCCATAGACCTCTTTCAAGGATTCTAATCTGGAAAAAGAATTGATAGCTTGTACTTCTATTGTATCAATTATCATTTCAACGATCTACTTCTCCCATAATGATATCTATGCTACCTAGTATCGTCATAATATCAGCCAATTTCATTCTTTTAACTAACTGAGGAAGAATTTGCAAATTGATAAAACCTGGCGGGCGAATTTTCCATCTCCAAGGAAAACCGCTCGGATCTCCTATTAAAAAAATTCCCAATTCTCCCTTTGGGGCTTCAACTCGTACATAAAGTTCTTGCTTCGGCAATTCAAAAGTAGGAGAAGGTTTTTTACTAATGAATCGATATTCAAAATCATTCCACTCTGGATCCTTTTCTCTATCAAAGCATCGGATTTCTAAATTTTCATAAGGCCCCCCTGGAATTCCTTCCAGAGCCTGTTGAATAATTTTTATAGATTCTGTCATTTCACCGATTCGGACTAAATAACGAGCTAATGAATCTCCTTCTTTTTGCCACTGGATTTCCCAATCCAATTCGTCGTAACATTCATAACGATCAACTTTACGAAGATCCCATTGGATTCCGGAACCTCGTAGCATCGGTCCTGATAAACCCCAATTTATCGCCTCTTCCCCACCAATAATGCCTATCCCCTCAACTCGTTCTAAAAAAATAGGATTCCGCGTAATAAGTTTTTGATATTCAGAAACTGCTGTTAAAAAATAATCACAGAAATCCAAACATTTATCTATCCATCCATAAGGTAGATCGGCCGCTACTCCTCCGATACGAAAATAATTATGCATCATTCTCATACCGGTGGCAGCTTCAAATAGATCATATACTAATTCTCTTTCTCTGAAAATATAGAAAAAGGGAGTCTGTGCACCAATATCTGCCATAAAAGGGCCAAGCCATAAGAGATGAGAGGCTATACGACTTAACTCTAACATAATTACTCTGATATAACTGGCTCGTTTAGGTACTTGAATATTCCCCAACTGTTCTGGTCCATTTACGGTTATTGCTTCTGTGAACATAGTCGCTAAATAATCCCAACGTGTTACATAAGGCAGATATTGTATAACGGTTCGGTTTTCCGCAATTTTTTCCATCCCTCTGTGTAAATAACCCAATATCGGCTCACAATCAATAACATCTTCACCATCTAGAGTAAGGATGAGCCGAAGAACACCATGCATTGATGGGTGGTGAGGTCCCATATTGACTATCATGAAGTCTTTTCTTGTAGTTGTTACATTCATAGGTTATTCCTCGATTCATTCTTTCATGAATTGCTCAAAACGAAAAGAAGTTCATTAAAATTCAAGATCTAATAAATCAAATAATTCAAGTTACTTTTCAAATTAACGAGTTTTTGATTCCCGGATATCTAGCTGACTAATTAATTCTTTATAACGGACTTTGTTTTTCTTTGACAAATAAGACAGCAGTCGTTGTCGTTTTCCCAGGATTTTACGTAGACCTCTCTGGGATAAATAGTCTTTTCTGTGGAATTCCAAATGGGAAGTAAGTCTTCGTATCTTATTGGTGAAGCTAACTACTTGAAATTCAACAGACCCCTTGTTTTCTTCTTTTTCTTCTTGTGAAATAACGGAAATGAATGAATTTTTTACCATAAAAGAAATCTTCTATCGTCTTTTTTTTTCTTTTTGAAATAAATGAATTTTACCAATCAGTAAGAATAATGCTAGTTATTTTTATTTTGTATATACAATAATCTAATTTCTTTATGAACTCCGAATTTTCTCAACTAATTTTATGAAATTATTTTCATTTTATTAAATAAAGTTAATCAATCCAATTTTCAATTTGATTCGAATACGAATATGAAAGGATGGTATATTTTGATACTCAAAAAAAAAAGAAAATATTTTTAACCTAATAAAAAAAAGGATTCTCTTGATTCATTTATAGACCTAATCGGTATTGATAGGTGCATTGAATTTGTATTCCGGTATGAGAATGGAATGCAAATTCAATGCACCTATGCATCTTTTTGTTTCATATATCAGATAGAGAAAGCGTATGGATTTGGCCAAGGTATCCTTACCAAAGGAAACAATGGTGGATACGTATATAGCCTTAGCATACTGAAACGGCTGCCATTATTGGTATGAAACCAATATCGATTCATACAAGCTAAATCTTCTAATCGATAATTAGGCCAAAGAAATAATTTTAATTTTTTTATTTTCTTTTTCTCTTTTTTGCTTTTATCCAAAACTTCACCACAGTTTTTTACGTATTTGCAAAATACGGGATTTTTCTGTATAACATTTCCATTTTTCGAATAGAAAGAAATTAGAATTCTTAATTCTCTACGCCGTTTAGTGGATAAAATTTTTTCAGGAGCAAACAAATCAGAATAATTTTTCTCTCTTTTTTTTTGTTTACGATTTTTAAGCCAAATATTCCAAACATAGTTTTCTGCGTGTATGTATCCTGGAGGATTTTTGGACGTCCTCTTATGAGGCAGAGGCAATGGATACTTACTCCTATGAACCAATGCAATATTTATCATTTGATAGATAATAAATTGTTCCTTATTATGTCTAGTCGTTGCAATCCCTTCGACATCTATTACCCCTTTACTTTTCCATTGCCTAAAAACTAACTCCCCCCGAAACTCCGTAAAATCCAGATCCACAGATTCTCCTCGAAGAAAGGCTAGAGCACTGCGTTTTCGATGTTTCTTTTTCAGTTTAAGCACTACAGTATCCCTTTCGATATAAGCCTCTAGGATATCATCCAAATCGCTGAACACTTGACAATATGGATACCCCTCTTCAACACAGTCCTGCTGTGCGTCCACGCTGATGTTGAAGTCCTTTTTCGTAGTTTTTTTTTTAACTCTTTTCCGAAGAACGTCTTTTTTCATGTTATAAGGATAAGTCTCCATATATAAATTTTCGAGGCTTATATTTTCCATAAAAGTTACATATCCATTGTAATTGAAAAGAAGGAATTTGGTTCGTAGGGTCCACAATCTATTTTTATATTTTTTATAACGTGGGACCAATTCTGGTAAGAACCAAAGTGGATGATGATGAGTCGAGGTGGGATGATTTAGTATTTTTTCATTCATTCTCATCCAATCAAATAGTTGATAATTTTTATTAACTCTAGTAGTAATATTTTGACTATCATTTGTCTCGATATCGATCCAGGACTCAATATCGACTTTATTTTTAAGACAAAAATGGAAAATCATCCCATCAAAATATTTGCGATCTGGAAATATCTCTGGATTCATAATAGAATATTGTCCTAGAGGAATCTTGACAGACATAAAACCTTCAAAATTCTTGAACCCCAGAAAACCTTCTGGTATATCAAATACTTTACGTTTATGTATATTGTAATTATAAGAAATATCTTCTTTTTTTTTATTTATACATGGGGGCGGTACATAAATATATGAATCCTTCTTATCTTCATAATTAATAGATTTAGATGAAAAAAGGTCATATCTATACCCTTTTTGAAAGTTATAATAGTTTTCATTCGATAAGGAATTGGCTTCAAAATCATTTAATTTTTTGGAATGAATTAATTGGTCTGTTTTTTCATCAGAATCCCTTTTGTTTAAATCTTTATTTTCATCCATACGTTGTTGATTGACTTTAGTTCGCCATTTTTGGGGTACTAAGTGATACCATCTAATCGGAGATAAACCATATTGATAATGAACCCTTAACCAGTTTTTCCATTGCTTCATTCCAGAATTCAAAAGATTTTTATATTTTAATTCAGAATGAAATATTTCTTCTGCTTCAAAAAAATCCTTTATTTCATTCTTAAGAAAGAGGGATGTTCCGTGATATTGAAGAGCATATCTTAACTCAGATAACTTAATAAGTCGGGTTTGGTATAATTTGTAAAATACATAGGCTTGGGACAAGGAGGATAAGTCACAAAGAATTTTTGAATTTTCATTCTTAATATAAGAAAGCGAATTTTGTATAATCGAAATAAACTTTCTTGGTTTCTTTAGTTTATTTATGCAAGGGGAAACGTATTTAAAAAAAAACTTATAGAAATTTTTATAAAAAAGTAATGTATTGAGTTGGAAAATCAACACGATACGTACAATGATATCGATGTATATCCTTTCCATCAAATATCTTATAAAATAAAAAAATTTATGGATTAATCGAGCATTTCTTCTTTTTAATTTCTGCAAATTTTTTTTTATTGATGGTACTAGTTTATGAGGAGAGCTTGGCTTATTAGAACTAATAATATTCAATTCTGGAGTTAATAATAGTTCCTCCTTAAATTTTCTCATTTCATCTATTTTATTTCGGGTTGTGCTTGTTCTATTAGTCAGATCTATCATTTTTTGTTCTGTGAATGAATAATCTACTATCAAATCCAAATCTACAATTTCAATTGGAACGGACGATTCGTCAATCATCTTTGGTTCTGTGAATGAATAATCTATCGAATCTCTAAATTCAATTGGAACGGACGATTCGTCAATCATCTGATTACTCATTATCAAATCTTTTTCTTTTTTAGTTTTACTCAATTCAGATCTTTCTCTTTTTTTTGTTTCTTTTGAGACGTTTGGAAAAGATTTTGTTCCTTTTTTGAAACCCAGTTTAAGTACAAAAAACTTCAACTTGTTTTTCCATTTTCTAATTTTTTTTTTTAGTTCTTTTAAAACGGGTTTCAAAAATGGAGGTTTTTTTCGGGGACGACCATAAATGTATTCTGTTTCCATTCCGAGTATGTTTAAAAAACAAACATCATCTTTTGGGACCTTATCGTATTCTTTGTTGTGCCAAGGTTTAAGGGTAAAAGGAAAGAAGACCTTTATCTCAATACCGTCTGTAAGCCATTCTTTTGGCCATTCTGTGTGGGAAGCTGCCCTCCCCTCATGGTCGCATATAACATATACTTCTTTCTTCAAATCCGCGAAGTCTTCTGACCACTCAGGGGGTTCATGGAATAATATACGGACTAGATTTTTAACTATTATTAATGAAGGGAATAGAATATATTTTCTAAGAACAACGTGAGCTAATAATACTAATGCTCTAAACGATGGATAATATGACGCTTCGTCTAGGAATGGATCGTACTCGTCACTTATATAATAATATTCGTCTGGCAGCTCGAGTAGCTCTTGCCCTTTCCTTCCTTCTAACTTTTCTAAGTTTTCTATTGAGAAGGTTACTTCTCCTATTGTGTATTCTTCGGCTTCGTCATCTTCGCTTTTGTTTTTTTGCATTTTTCCTTTTGTTAAAATCAAAAGCAGTAGCTTGTAGATTGGAATTACCGAAAACTCAAAAAGAACCTCCAAAACAAAAATCAAGTAATTTTTTACTTCAGCGAGAAAAAGTGTGGAATGCAGACGTATTTGTGCCAAGTTAAAAGAATCGCTTTTACGTTTTAGATTAGGCATGGATCCGATGATTAGCTCTCGCTTAATATCTTTGCGCAGTCTTGAATACTCTAGCCAAAACATTTCCCTAACTCCAGGAAGATAATTACGGTCACCTTTCTCAATATCCTTTCCGTCATAAGTATACCAGATTATAGGTTTGAATTTTCTCGTACGTATCTGATATTCATTTACTATGTGTGGTCCGGATACTCCCTGCGCATATTCCACGTCGTCGAAATATTTGTATATCATTTTACGAATCCCTTTACGTAAGTCTAGTTCTTCTGCATCAACATATATAGAATCAAATGAATATTTACCTGGAATTTCCTTTGGTTCTAAATAAAGTTCTCCTTTTTCGCTTTTGAAAAGTAGATTAAAAATCTTATTTTTTTTATTTTTGTAAGTTGGTTGTGCTAAGTATGAAAAAGGCTCTTTTATCTTTGTACGACGGGGTCCGGCCAAAAAAGGATCATATTGATTCGGCAAGTGGTCTTTTCTTTTTGTTTCTTCAGCTAGACTAGAAAAAAGAATAACATTTTGACTAGAAAGAATATTCAAGTACAGGTTCAAGTAGTTTATTTTCAGTCTCTTATCCAATCTAATCCTTTTTTCGAGGACATCTCGCAGACTCAATCTTTTTTTACCTAAAGCTTCAATTCGCTTTCGCAATTCTATACTCAGGTTGTTCTTTTTTTGTTCATTGGTATAACTCCAATCATCACCCAAGTCATCAGAGAGTGGTTTTTCTATTGTGAACAAAGACATTTTTCTTTCTATCATTTCCCAGAAAGTTGACAAACTGGGTGGATATGTAAAA